GGGAGAGCGAGTGGTTAGCTGGCCCGTTTCAAGAGAGTCAGATTTCAAATAGCCAGATAAGGAAGGATCTGGTACAATCAGACGATCATCCTCGTTTTGTCTTTTCCGATAGGCTTCATCAAGCGAAGGTCTTCCAATTGATTCTTTAGTTGAGTCTTAAAAGTGACTTTGACTGACGTCAACTCCAACCATCGTCAGAAGATAGGAGAGAGCTTCGATCTCTTTCCGTCATCCCAGAGCAGAGGAAATCATCTTAGAAATAGAAACCTGGGCTAGACAAAACAAAGGTACTCCGAGGGCTAGCTAATGACAGAGCAGAGTACCTCCTCGTTAAATGGAAAGCGATCCCGTCTACATACTAGGCTAAAAATGGGCACTTCAAGCAAAGTAGACTACTCATTAGAGTCTTCAATGTTAGGGGGGTGAAAGCAAGATCCGAAAGGAAAGAGCTCTGTACTCGAGGGTGAGAAACCAATGAAATAGGTTGTCCCTAAAGCAGAACTTCATTTCAATAAAGAAAAGGAGTCAAAAGATCATGTGCAAGAGCAGCTAGGAACAGTGTCCTCAGGCTTTCTTCGGAATAAGATAGATCAGAAGCAGCAACTGTCTTTGTCTGTACATCTAAAAATTCCCTTATCTTAGTTACTCCTATTTTTGGCCTGGCTTTGACGGTTCAGCGAAAATAGTTGGACTCGTATGGGTCTGCTCGACTTCTTATTCCAGTCCAGTGGGTGGGTCTACTATCCTACAGTTTATAGGGTTAAATAAGTGCCTTCAGCTTCAAGCGAAAGCATGTGATTTCATTCGTACCCACCTCCTCTCGTCTGAAATTTCCAATTCAGAGGTTAGTTTCTTATGATTCTTTTTTCAGAGGTCATCGTGTTTTTCTTTCTTCTATCGTATCTGTCAAAGAACCTGATACCTTTGCAGAAGCAGCATCCCAGAAGTGTCGGCAACCGGCCATTCAAGAGGAAATCGATGCCTTACAGCATAATCTTGGACTCCATGCGCAGTCTGAGATATAAAACCACCTGACCTTTCTGAGTCGCTTACTTTAGCTTCCCCTCCCACCGCCCATGGAAAAGAATTCCTTTATTCTTCAGCCTTAAATTAAAAGAAAGCTTGTTGTTATTCCTTCCCCGAGCAAACTTTCTCTGAGCCTACAGCCCGATCCATCTTAGTTCGATTAGGAAGTCCACGCACAACGAGAGCGAAGTCATGCGAACTCAGAAGCAGCAGCAGCATTTGTTCCGTTTCCGGCTGGCCTATATTGCCTTCTCATCGCGGTATACTTGAAATCAATCTTTGCCTATCCGATGGAAAGCGAATCGAAGTTGCTTGCGCGCTTCTTTGCAGTGCTGTTCTCTACTGCATCTTATCCAGGACCCGATGCTTCGTCTTGCTGCTTCGGCGGATGCACTTTGTCTAGGAACCTATTTCTCTTATGTTGTATCAACCGATGGAACGTGGTCTCCCTGTGCTTCAGATAGGGACAGAGCTCGAAACTCCCCAGCGAATGAGGTAAAGACGGAATGAACAGTTGGTCGGGCCGGTTGAAGCGGATCCATCCTATGCCTCATCAGTCTCTGGTGCGCGTTGAGCTTTTTTCTTCCTTTCCGTCTTTAAACCCACCTCCCTATACTGCGAAATGAGTTTCATAATCAGTTGCAAAAGAACTAGAATGAACACCATCTGGAGCTATGTCTGAAAGTATATTAATGTAGGTACGCTTAGCGCTTGGTAAGTCAGGAGCAAAGGTTGTAGTATAGTAATTCCAAATCCAACTTCTGAAGCAACAAGCAACGGATTGAGCGCGCTAGCGCGAAAGCCGTATAGCGTTAGCGCATCCTGCTGGCGGTTCACTTTTCATAGGTTTCCTAATCACTGTTCTAGCAAACTAACAACTCTAGTTTATACTGAAAGGAAATGGGCTAGCCAAACCCGACAATAACAGGCGAGAATGATTACGCGATTGCTGTTCAAAGAAGACAGGATTCACACCTTCCCTCAAGTAGACAGGCAAGTCTGACGTGCTAGCTCAATGTTGTTCATTCTTTGCTAAAGAAATGGGGGTTTTCTCACCCGGGTGGAACATTAGGTTCCGGTTAGGAAATAGCTTCCTCAGCGATCTGCCTCATTGCAGGAGGAAGGAACCGGAGCAACCACTGGAAGAGGGGAATACGGGTGAGCCAGGGACAGTACCGCCGAAACAGACTCACAATCGAATTCTTCTTTAAATAAAGCGCAGTTGACAACATCCCCGACTTCTTAACCAGTCTATGCACATTCTTAGCGAAGATGTAGGCACTAATGTCCTTACTCTTATTAAGACGGAACTCTTTCATTCATTCTCGGTGCAAAACCGTCCAGCTAGGGAACTCTTCATCGAATAGAACCCTTCTTTCTGTAATTCAATTTGCATCCTCAAAGGAAGAAAGTGATCCTGGCTCAGAAAACTCTTCATCAGCCTCCCATTCAGAGGATTCGTTTCTGACTTCCA